CTTCTATCCTGTCATTTTTTTTTTTCATATCCTATAATATATATAGTAGAATATATATATAGTAGATTGTAATATAGAATAAAAAAAAAAAATAGAATATATATAGTAGAATAATAAAAAGAAAGAATATTCTATATATTCTATATATAGAATATTCTTGATTATCTAGATATATATTTAGATAATATTAGAATATCTATCTATTTCTATAATATATAGTATATTTCTATAATATATAGTAATAATAGAATTAAGAATTCTATAATAAATTCTATAATAATAGTATAAAGAAGATTCTTATAATAATTAATAATCTAAATGATAATAATCAAAGACTTAGTAAGAAATAATTGAAAAAATTATAATAAATAGAGATTCTCCTAAAATAGAAATCTATTCTATATTCTATTTTTTTGATATTTTGATGAGATGTTCAGGCAGAAATATACTTTTTGTTTCTAAAAAAAAGTTCTCGAATGAATCGTTGTACATTTCAATTTTTATTACGAATTTGGCCGAAAATCCAAGTGGTTATTAACGAAATAACCATCTGATGATATTCAATTATGTATTACAAATTACAATAAAAAAAGGGAGGATTAAAAAAATGCGAGATCTAAAAACATATCTCTCCGTGGCACCAGTAGTAAGTACTCTATGGTTCGGGGCTTTAGCGGGTCTCTTGATAGAGATCAATCGTTTTTTTCCAGATGCATTGATATTCCCCTTTTTTTCATTCTAGTCTAGTTATTGGCGCAGGAAGGGGTGAAGAAGATTAAAGATACAATCCAATATCTGGGATTAATCCCCCTCCTTCTTTATTTCTTTTTTTTTTAGAATTCGAATAGAAAAAGTTAGAAAAGAATAAAGGGGGATTCGGACTCGGTGAAACTCGGAATCTTGTACAGGCTTCAATGGAATTGAATGAATAATTCAATTCCATTTCCATTCTTAATAGAGTGAGACCATAAATGGAAATAGAATGGCTAGGGTGGGGGCAACAATATCATACAAGATACTTAAATGAAAACTGAAATACTGTACTGCGATTCAAAATTGGAAATCATTGTATTACTTAAATTTTTCTGTCCTATATTAATTGAAATGAAATCCTTCATAATTTGATTTAGAATTATCAACTTTTACTTTTTTCATTCCTTTCTTCTTCTTCGCTTCGAATCCTAAAAAATAGAAGAGTTAAGTGAATCAAAAACAAAAAAAAAGGAGGTTCATGGCCAAGGGTAAAGATATCCGAGTAAGGGTTATTTTGGAATGTACCTGTTGTGCTCAAAAGAGTGTTAATAAGGAATCAACGGGTATTTCCAGATATATTACTCAAAAGAATCGACACAATACGCCTAGTCGATTAGAACTAAGAAAATTCTGTCCTTGTTGTTGCAAACATACGATTCATGCAGAGATAAAGAAATAGAAAAATAGATCGCTTGTGTGTCACCCTTCCAAGGAATATAAACAATAATCTATTTCTCATATTTCTAATCTAATTTATATATTTAAAATATATAAATTAGATTAGATATCTATAACATAATATAACAACATCTATTTTTTTATATTATATAAAAAATTATATTATATAAAAAAAAGTAAGAAAAGAAATAAAACAAATCCTTTTTTTTTTGTAATAAATAGGATTCTCGGGATAGGAATAAACAAACCATGGATAAATCTAAGCGATTCTTTCTTAAACCCAAGCGATCTTTTCGTAGGCGTTTGCCCCCTATCCAATCGGGGGATCGAATTGATTATAAAAACATGAGTTTAATTAGTCGATTTATTAGTGAACAAGGAAAAATATTATCTAGACGGGTGAATAGATTGACCTTAAAACAACAACGATTAATTACGATTGCTATAAAACAAGCTCGTATTTTATCTTCGTTACCTTTTCTGAATAATGAAAAAAAAATTGAAAAAGGCGAGTCAACCGCTAGAACTACTACTACCGGTCTTAAAACAAAAAAAAACTAGAGTTATTCTTCAATTGAATTCAATTTTGAATTGAAACTCAAATCCAATTTGGATTGATGTTTTGTTGGAAAACTACGCCAATCAAATTTAGGTTGTTGTGTTATAAGAAAAAAGAAAATCGGTGAAGAAGAATAAATCTTTTTTTATTGAACGTGGTTGTTTATTTTGATGACTTTATCATATGAATCATATTTTTTCATACAAATCCCTATTCTACTACCTTCCCGGAGTTCATTCTCCGGGGAATTTTTTTATTTTATGATCTCGTTGGCAATCATAAAAAGGCAATTACCCTTTAATATAGCTATTTGTGCAACTATTTTACGATTAAGAAGCAATTGCCTCTTGTACAGATTATACAATAAATTATGATAATTATTGTATATTTTTTTTTGATTCTTACCAATTACTGCATTTATTCGATTGATCCACAAACCGCGAAAATCTCTTTTTTTCCTATCTCTATCCCGATGAGCCGAAACCAAAGCTTTTATTTTCTCTTGAGTAATAGTTCGAGTAAGTCTTGAATGAGCCCCACGAAAGCTTGATGTAAATAAACGAATTCTTGTTCTACGTTTACGAGCTATATATCCTCGTTTAATTCTGGTCATTGAGTAAATGAAATGAGACTTTGATGAATAACTATTAGATTCATTTTCTTTCAGTTATTCTTTTCCCCTTCCTAGTCTATTAATAACAAAAATGGATTCTTCCAATGTATAAAGTAAGAATTTCAATGGCTTTTGCTACTATAACCTTCCCAACCACGATTTTTTTCTTTTGATTATTTTTGAATTGAAGCATTTAACTTCGAAATAAGAGAGTGTATTTAGAAAAAAAAACATAGTAAAGTAAATAAAATAGAAAAAGAAATGGTGGGTTCCATCGTTTCTATGATTACTTTTCAAACGGTGAGATCCTCTCTATACACCGGAGCCCCTTCCTCGGTTTAATCAAAATTTTTGTTAACTTGTACAGTTCACACTCTTTGGCTCTACCCATGAAATATCCAGTAATAGGTCTTTCACAACGAAATCTAGCTATACAGTAACGGTATTTAAGTATGAAGATTAGCGGGGTAGCTGACCCTCTTAGTCCGTTCTTGCAAAAATAAGGGCATAATTATTCTGCTTTTTAATTGAACTATAGGATTTCCCCCGCTTAATGGGTAAGCATTTACTACCAATGGGGAAATCGTTCTCATCTTAAATTGCAAATTGAGGTGATTGGGTTTGCACCAATCGAAACCATAAATTTGATACACAATAGAAGAATATATCTCTCTCTCTATATATATATTATTTATTATAAATTTATTAAATAAATTTATTAATTTTATTATATATATAGATAAGTTAAGATATTGAATGGAGCTCTTCCATTCAATATCTTAACCGATCAACCGGGAAATTTTTTCCTTTTTAGTCTATGATCTGAACGAGTCGCACATACACCCTAGTACAGGTTCCTCGGCGCTGAGGACATCCCCGAAGAGCGGGGGATTTCGTGACATTTCGGATTGGCTGTCTTGTGTTTCTAATAAGTTGTTTCATAGTTGGCATGGTGAGTCGTATACATAATGAGTTGGTTTAGATCAATCATAACCCGATGATTATGAATCAGTTCTATTCTATTAATAGTCAGTTATATTCGATTAATAGTCAGTTATATTCGATTAATAGATTCATTAATATTTATTATCATATTTCTATTAATGAATCTATTAATAGAAATATGATAATAAATCTGATAATAAGAAGACTAAATTAATAAGAAATATATATATAAAATCGTGTATTTGCGCGGAATCCTTGCTGCTAATTTTTTATTCAACTGCTACAAGATCAATAATTCCGTGGGCTTGGGCTTCTGCTGCTGACATAAAAACATCCCTTTCCATGTCTTCGGACACAAGCCATAAAGGTTTGCCTGTTCTTTGTACATAAACCCTTGTGATAGTTTCGCGCAGCTTCAGTAGTTCTTCTGCTTCCAGGATAAATTCTCCCGTTTGTGCCTCATAAAAAGAACTAGCGGGTTGATGGATCATTACCCTGATGATATAACATAATAATGGTTTCCTATCTCTCGCCTTATCGTGCGAGAGATAGGAAAAAAAAAGAAAGAATTGAACAACCGTACAGGCATCTTTTGCGTATTGCATACGGCTCTACTATGGAATTGATTTATACCTTCCATCGAAGAAATAGAAAATATACTAGGTCTATCAGACCCAGATCAGTATCAGTAAATGATCCAATAACCATCCTTCCTTTTTGGAGTATTTCTAAAATACTATGATGGTTCCGTTGCTTTATTATTTCGTCTGTTCTTCAGCAATCCCAAAGTGTCTTTTTTTTTTTCAAACAGTTAATATATATATATTCTTTCATAGCATATATATTGTTAAAACCTTTCCGGTGTAAAAACCGAAAACAAAAAAGTTTGTGACACTGAAATAGGCTCCTGATAGATCATATAATATAAATATGGTAAATACGTCTTTTTTCATACTACTCTTTCGATACATAATCGAATGGTTTTGGAAATTTTGAAAAAAAACTCATATCGAACTTGAAGTGCCATGCTATTATTACTTAATATTCATATGGCGAAGGCATAGTCTTCTTTTTTTTTTTTCTCAAATAAAAGACTCATTGGCGCCAAGCGTGAGGGAATGCTAAACGTTTGGTAATTTCTCCTCCTGCCAAAAGAAAAGATCCCATTGAAGCGGCTAATCCCATGCATACTGTCTGTACATCGGGTTGTACAAATTGCATAGTATCATAAATAGCTATTCCGGGTATTACCCATCCGCCCGGAGAATTTATAAACAGATACAAATCTTTGTTATCGTCCTCCATACTGAGATATACCATAAGGCCAATAAGTTGATTCGATATTTCACTATCAACCTCTTGGCCTAAAAAAAGGAGTCTTTCTCGATAAAGTCGGTTGATTAGGATAAGATTTTATCCCTTCAGAGCCGTACATGCGTCTTTTGATGCATACGGTTCACAAAAGATCGCAAAAATAAATCAATGTGTAGATTTCAACCCTCTTCACTTTTCATTTTCCTAATGAACTTCTAACGAAGGGAAAGGTCTTTTTCTTACATTATTACATTATTTCAAGAAAGACAACTTTTGATCCCTTCCTTTATCCATATAAAAATAAAATTTTTTTCCATATAGAATAGAAGAAATATATATATCTATATAATGTATTAAACTTATCTATTTGAACTAACTCCTCATTGATGTATTGTTTTCATCGAGATCGAATCAAAATCGCAATGTAATTTTCTTGTTTCTGAATGGGCTTCTTCAATTCTTTTCTTTTAGGTTTCTATTCTACTCTGAGTAAAGATTTGCCCGATTTTGATTTGCACATATAGGACAAATACTCCAATACCATATCTTTTTGATACGACTTCCCTTTTTCTGAATTTCTTATTTTATGTTTTCTGGCACATATATGACATGCTAGAAGTAGTAATCGTAGATATATTACCAATTGGTTTTTTTTCTAAACAGAGCCTGGATGCTTTATTTTATTGGTCCAGCCAAGCCAACCATAAAAACTTCATAATTGAAAATAGTAATCTGGATACCCTCTCAAAAAATCGATCTAATTGCACTTCATTACACTTCACGCTCCAGATTTTTGATGATTCAATCAATCTTTTTCGGGGTGAAAGAGAGGATACCTCGATCGGGGGAGAAAACGGGGAAATCCCATATAACCCAATATATATGACAAGTCGCACTATATGTCAACCCAAGATGCATCTTCCTCTCCAGGACTTCGAAAGGGAACTTTTGGAACACCAATAGGCATTAAATCAAGAACAAAAATGAAGTAATATATGTCACTTTGATGTGGAAACGTAAAAATGGGTTTATTGTGTTAAAAGTTAAAAATTATTTGTCTTTATCATATTGTATTTATAAATGATAAATAAAAAAAAGGGGGGTGGGGGGGAATACCAAATGAAAAAAAAAAATAAATAAAAGATAGTTCTTACGAACAGGTTCTTTGAATGATAAAAACTATGTCTGCATTCACGGATAGAAACACGCATAAAAAAAAGGATCTCCCCCACCACCAACACCACCATTGCGTATTGTTATTTATCGGGTATAGAATAAAATAGATCCGCTTCTTTTTGTTCCTATGAATAGAATTGTTCCATCTTTCCTAAAAACCTAGAACAAAATGTAATCCCTTACCCGATATAATCTACTGCAAGTGGGGTTCCATAGTATATTTTTTTCCAGTGCAATAAAGTTACATAGTGTCTATTTTTTGCTGATAAAAGGGGTATTCTCATGGGTTTGCCTTGGTATCGTGTTCATACCGTTGTATTAAATGATCCCGGCCGTTTACTTTCTGTCCATATAATGCATACAGCTCTGGTTGCTGGTTGGGCCGGTTCGATGGCTCTATATGAATTAGCAGTTTTTGATCCCTCCGACCCTGTTCTTGACCCAATGTGGAGACAGGGTATGTTCGTTATACCCTTCATGACTCGTTTAGGAATAACTAATTCGTGGGGCGGTTGGAGTATCACAGGGGGGACTACGACGAATCCGGGTATTTGGAGTTATGAAGGTGTGGCCGGAGCACATATTGTTTTTTCGGGCTTGTGCTTTTTGGCGGCTATCTGGCATTGGGTCTATTGGGATCTAGAAATCTTTTGTGATGAACGTACAGGAAAACCCTCGTTGGATTTGCCAAAAATCTTTGGAATTCATTTATTTCTTGCAGGGGTGGCTTGTTTTGGTTTTGGCGCATTTCATGTAACCGGATTGTATGGTCCTGGAATATGGGTGTCCGATCCTTATGGCCTAACCGGAAGGGTGCAATCCGTAAATCCCGCATGGGGTGTAGAAGGTTTTGATCCTTTTGTTCCCGGTGGAATAGCCTCTCATCATATTGCAGCAGGGACATTGGGTATATTAGCAGGCCTTTTCCATCTTAGTGTGCGTCCACCCCAACGTCTATACAAGGGATTGCGTATGGGAAATATTGAAACTGTCCTTTCCAGTAGTATCGCTGCTGTATTTTTTGCAGCTTTTGTTGTTGCTGGAACAATGTGGTATGGTTCAGCAACAACCCCGATTGAATTATTTGGTCCAACTCGTTATCAATGGGATCAGGGATACTTCCAGCAAGAAATATATCGACGAGTTGGTGCTGGGCTGGCCGAAAATCAAAGTTTATCAGAAGCTTGGTCTAAAATTCCCGAAAAATTAGCTTTTTATGATTACATCGGCAATAATCCGGCAAAAGGGGGATTATTTAGAGCGGGCTCGATGGATAATGGAGATGGAATAGCCGTCGGTTGGTTAGGACATCCTATCTTTAGAGATAAAGAGGGGCGTGAACTTTTTGTACGACGTATGCCTACTTTTTTTGAGACATTTCCGGTTGTTTTGGTAGACGGAGACGGAATTGTTAGAGCCGATGTTCCTTTTCGAAGGGCAGAATCGAAGTATAGTGTCGAACAAGTAGGTGTAACTGTTGAGTTCTATGGTGGCGAACTCAACGGAGTCAGTTATAGTGATCCTGCTACTGTGAAAAAATATGCTAGACGTGCTCAATTGGGTGAAATTTTTGAATTAGATCGTGCTACTTTGAAATCGGATGGTGTTTTTCGTAGCAGCCCGAGGGGTTGGTTTACTTTTGGACATGCTTCGTTTGCTCTTCTCTTCTTTTTCGGGCACATTTGGCATGGTGCTAGAACTTTGTTCAGAGATGTTTTTGCTGGTATCGATCCTGATTTGGATGCTCAAGTAGAATTTGGAGCATTCCAAAAACTGGGAGATCCAACTACAAGAAGACAAATAGTCTGATAGAACATTCTTTCTTTTTGTGTTGTTACTTTTTTACTATATTTTTGGTGTGATTTTTATTTTACATAGGGAACTGGATTAATCTTGATTTGAATAATTGCATTTTTTTACTCTTGTTCCTTCTTTTTCTTTATATATGGGATATGGGAGATGACCCAAAATAAACAGGTATGAAAGCTATAATTGTAAACCACGATGAAATCTATGGAAGCATTGGTTTATACATTCCTCTTAGTCTCGACTTTAGGAATAATCTTTTTCGCTATCTTTTTTAGAGAACCCCCTAAAGTTCCAACTAAAAAGACGAAATGATTTTTCATTATCTCAATTGAAGTAATGAGCCCCAATATTGATATATTGGGGCTCATTACTTCAACTAGTCCCCATGTTCTTCGAATGGATCTCTTAGTTGTTGAGAGGGTTGCCCAAAAGCAGTATATAAGGCATACCCAGTAAAACTTACAAGTAAACCAGATATAGAGATAGCAACTAGGGTTGCTGTTTCCATTCTTATATAATTTCAAGACCCCAATGGATCTATAGGATAGAATTCTATATTTACAGTGAAATGGTATACAAAGTCAACAGATCTCAATGAATAAAAAATAGGATTTATGGCTACACAAACCGTTGAGGGTAGTTCTAGATCTGGTCCAAGACGAACTGCTGTAGGGGATTTATTGAAACCGTTGAATTCAGAATATGGTAAAGTAGCTCCGGGGTGGGGAACTACTCCTCTGATGGGCGTTGCAATGGCTCTATTTGCTATATTTCTATCTATTATTTTGGAGATTTATAATTCGTCCATTTTACTGGACGGAATTTCTATGAATTAGATTCACAAGAACCGACTAACTAGCTTTTTAATTTAATAAAATAAAAAAAAGTTACGCATTTAATTTAGGTCTTTTATTTTTATTTTAGCCCATTCCATTTTGGATTTGGTAGTTCGACCGTGGAATTTCGTTGTTTCTGTATTTCCGGAATATGAGTGTGCGACTTGTTATAATTGATCTTATTGAAAATACAGAACGAAAAAAGGATCTGTCATCTTGATAGAGATGGTTTTACCCCGTCAGATATTTTTTTTTTCTAGTATCTGGAGCACGGAATATCGAAAATAGATTTTTAAGTATTAGAACTATGATTCATACTTCATATTTCGACCTCGTAACCGGACTTTAAAACATTTTTCTTAGAAGATAAGTTATAATAAATCGAAATTTTTTGTTTTGATTCTTTCAAACTGCCACCGCTTGTCTTTATTTTGATCAAAGCACAAACGTTTTTTTTTTTTTCATTCTATCTATTTATTGAATAAGTGATAATCCAGTAGTTCTTACTCAGGGAATTTTTGGATATTAAAAAATGAAAGGTTTTTTTGAATCATCGCGGTTCTGGTATGAATCTGAGGTTTTTTTTAATTGTTCATAGGGTCTTAACAAGAGAATTCTTATCAATACTAATAATAAAGAAGACAGCAGTAAAGTCGTATTATGCACACACACAAAAAAAAAAAACAAATACAGTAAAGTCGCATTATACACATAAAAAAAGGAAAAAAATGAAGTAAATAGAATAGTCAAGAGGCCTGTAACAATAAAGACGAGTGAGCTGACTTGAGATTTTGGCATTCTAACTGCAAAGAATAGCTTTCGGATTTCTATATTTTATTATCTTCATATAAGATTTGGAATAATAGGATTAAGTTAAGAAGTTTCAAACTTTTTATGAAAGATTTCTGTTTCCATTACAACTAATATTGGGGTATTTTTTATGTTTGAGCCGTACGAGATGAAATTCTCATATACGATTCTCAGAGGGGGAGTTCCTTTGGTTTACCTATCTCAATAAAGTCTATGATTGGTTCGAAGAACGTCTTGAGATTCAGGCGATTGCCGATGATATAACTAGTAAATACGTTCCTCCTCATGTCAACATATTTTATTGTTTAGGAGGAATTACACTTACTTGCTTTTTAGTTCAAGTAGCAACAGGGTTTGCTATGACCTTTTATTATCGTCCGACCGTTACTGAGGCTTTTACTTCTGTTCAATATATAATGACTGAGGCTAACTTTGGTTGGTTAATCCGATCAGTTCATCGATGGTCGGCAAGTATGATGGTTTTAATGATGATCCTGCACGTATTTC